GGTGATTTCACTATATTTCTGGCCGGGAACAGGCCCTATTACAAGAATATTTTTTTTATTAGGGCGGTAGCTCAGAAAAGACAAATTTCCTATCTTTTCTTTCATCTCGGGAGAAATACGATCGGAAGGAGCTAATTCAAACCCCTCCGGTAAAATAAGAACAGCCCCCACATTCAAACCCCCTTTCTTACCATTAGCAAGGACTTGTTTCACTTGCTTATCATAAGGAATTCGAACAACTGCTTCAAATATAGTATCGGGAAGTACTGCTTGTGGAACCTCAATATCCACGGGCTTATTAGCTAAATGACAATTGGCACATACAATACGCCCGGTCGCTTCTCGTGGATTTTCATAACCCTGCTGCGCAAAAATGGGATATGCACTTGAAACGGATGTCTGAGTTATGATATATATGATGAGCGATACGGAAATAGATCGAGTAATATGTTCCTTTATCCAAGAAAAAGTATTTCTAGTTTGCATAGTCTAATCATTGGTCTGAAAATTTCTACAATAAATTGGGTAGGTCGCTAGTATAGTTTCCTATCCACGATTCTGCTATTTATTGGAATCATTTTACTGGAATACTATACTATAAAAATAGTATGAAAACCCCCCAGATAGAATGTTTTTAATACTTATGTAGAACTACAAAGTAAGAAACGTTCTAATTGGATTAATATTGGTGGATCATTTATCAATCATTCATTGAATGATAAATAACTACAAGTGACGGAGATACACGATTTAAATAACGAAAAATCCAATATTTAAAAATAGTATCGAGAATAACTGGAAAAGTGGAAACAAGACTAGATATAATTTGATCATTATGACCAAATCCAAAATCTTTGTATACAGAACCAATCATTAGTTCCCAGCCGTGGGGTGAATGAAATCCGATACATAAATCGGTTAATAAAAGAATTGAAAAAGCTTTTACTGTATCACTTAAGTTATATAGGAATTCCTGAGTCCAAGAATTAAGAATAACAAGTTCTTCATTACCTAAAATAGAAAAACCACTTAAAATAACAAAACAGATTATATTTGTCGAGAAGTGTAAAATTGTATGGATACGATCCTCGTTGTGTATCTTGATTAATTGGATCGTTTCTTTGTGGATTCCTATAAGAAGCTTTTGTAGATATGTCTCCGAGTATTCCTTGATCATTTCTTCCAAGAAGAGGATTTCTTCTAATTCTATGAACTTTTCTAGAATACTTTTTTCTTGAATATCATTCAAAAAAATTTCGGATTGGCCGATATTTGCCCAATTAATAACCCAAGATTCCATATTTTTAGTAAATGAGAGAGAAATCCACCAGGGCAAAAATACTATAGATGCAAGATACAAAAGAGGAGTGAATGCTTTTTTTTTTGCCATTTTTCGCCTGTTAATTTTTAATTAACCCACTCCATTTGTCGGACTTTATGTAATCGAATATTTCTTTCAAACATGAGTTCTAGACAGGGCATCAAACCTATGAATCTATTTTATTTGTGATTTTGTTTTGAATCTAGAAAGAATACAGAAATAGACTAAGACTCCACTTCAAGTTCGACTGAAGAAATAATACAAAATAGTGTTGCTAGATACCTCAATTCATCAAATTCCAAACAAATGTCTCCTTTCGATGAATGGCCGAAATTTGAAGAAATGAATATTATTGAGATTTTGAGACGAAAGAACCCCTTATTCTATCAAAATATCCAGTATTTCGAAAAAAAAAATTCCAACGATTCCCCATAGTCAAGAATAGAATAATTGAGAAAAAGATATTGTGATGGTCAAAAAAATAAGCGGCAAAACAAGTAAAAAGGTCGATTGACAAAGAAAATAATTTACAAGATATGGTTTATCTGCATCTAAAGTATCATTTAGTTATAGAAAAACTAAAAGGATTCTTGCGTTTTTTCCCTCCTGCCGAGAAAGCATTCGTTCTTCCGCCCAGTTCCTTTTCTCAAAATCAAAATACTTCAATTGGTACGCGCAAGAAATAGGCCAATTCCGCGGCTTTTTGTTCAATTTCTCGTGGAGTTAAATTCTCATCAGTACGGGTCAACGGAATAGCCCCCCGGCCTCTGATATCCATATAAAGGACACGACGGGCATAAATACCCTCTTTAACTTCTATTCGAACGGATTGAATATCTTTTATAAGGAATCGGAGGAATATGCGACGATTTTTTCCAGGAAATCCCCAACGAAAAATACACACTATTCCTTCCTTTCTATCGAATCGATCATAACCACTACCTACATTCCAGGAAATAGTGCACCACAAATAGGAACTAATAAAGAGACCCGCGATTCCGTAGAAAGACATCACGATTCCCTGTGGAAAAAAAAGGATTTGCTGAGACGGAACAAAAGATATCAAATTTCTACCAAGAAAACTGGAAGTTCCAACCAACAAGAATCCTAATGAACCTAAAAAAACGATAAGGGCCCAACAAAAATTACTTAGTTTTCGAGACCCCGTTATAAGTTCTATCCATGTATCTTCTGATCGCCAACTCATACTTGATCCGATTGCATTTTATTGAAATTGAGAGAATACCCCAAATGATTTTGACTTTACTTTTTTTGTTTCCGAATGAACTTTCATCAACTAGCACTAGTTTGATGTGAACTAGCACTAGTTTAATGGGAACTTTTAGGAGTAATTCATCAAATTGTTTAGATCTAAAATAATAACATACCCCTCATATGATCCCAATATACATATTGATATATATATAGATCCACCAACTTTACATTTTAGGCATCCAGCGATCCTGATCTATTTGAAACTGGCTAGAATTCAGTTATCTATAGATCATTTTCTGCAGACATAAGAGCTTTTTCCTTTATGTTCGGCGGAAATCACATGTTCTACTATATTTTCTTTTCCGAAATAAATATCTGTGTTATGCTACAAGTCTAAGTTAAAAAAAAAAAAAAAGAATGAGACTGGGTCCCCTCGGATCTAAACAATCTTGTTTTTTTGAACATAAAGAAATAAAGAACCCATTGCAATTGCCGGAAATACTAGGCCTACTAAAGGCACAAAAATAGAGGGAAAATTGAAAGTTGTCATAAAATGGGGTACCTCGATTTATTATTTGTACCTGTTCTTATTTTTTTTTAATATCATATTTTATATTTATACTAATTATAATTAATAATTGTAATTATTATGAATTCGTAGATTAGAGATATTAAGTATCTAAGTGAGTATATAGAATAAGTCCAAGGAATGTAGAACTAAATAAATGGACTTATTCATCTATCTATATGAAAGATACATATGATAATCCATTTTATTTTTCTTCGTTTCTTTGTGTTTTGTTCTTGTCTTTGAATTTCATTTTAATATTTAATAAAGAGTTTCTTACAAATTATTGAAAGATTCATTAGAATGCGACACAACCGGGATTTTTAGTGAAAACGGGATTTTCGGGAGATGGAGAAAGATATAAAACTATATATCTATTTTTTCTATAATTTGAATTTGATTATATACGTAAGATGAAATTCGTTTTATTTTCCTAATTTCACGAAAGGAAGAACTCACGTTTTTATCTTGTTGATAGAGACTTCTTAATTAGTAATCGGGAATCTAGGTAAAAAAAAAAAAGAGTTATACGCAACTTTTGATTTTGATTCTTTCTACAATTAGATCTTAGGTCGCCAAAGAAAACTCCCTTTTTAGTTACTTTGATTCCGATAAGCTAAGATTCGGATAAGCTAACTACTTTTTTTGTTTGCTACAAATAAAATAATTGAACTTAGTGCGCTCTACTTGATTGAATTCGAATTCAAAGGAAAGAAGGCGTGGAGCTTAAATAACTCACTCAGAACGCTTTTTAAAAGATTACGCGGTACGATTAGGTCGAATAAGCCCTTCTGGAATAAATATTCAGCCGCTTGTGAACCTTCGGGTACTGTTTTATTCAATGTTTGTTCAATTACTCTTTTACCCGCAAATGCAATGTAGGAATTTGGTTCGGCAATAATAATATCTCCCAACATACCAAAACTAGCTGTTACCCCACCAGTAGTAGGAGATGTAAGGATTGATACATACAATAACTTTTTATTTGATTGATAATCATATAAAGCAGACGATATTTTAGCCATTTGCATCAGGCTCAAACTCCCTTCTTGCATGCGCGCTCCCCCCGAAGCGCACACTATAATAAGAGGTAGAAATTGATTAGTAGCGTACTCAATCAAACGGGTGATTTTCTCCCCGACTACGGATCCCATACTACCCCCCATAAACTGAAAATCCATAACCCCAATTGCTACGGGAATACCATTTAGTTGACCTACGCCTGTTTGAACAGCCTCAGTTAATCCTGTCTTTCTTTGATAAGAATCAATACGATCTTTATAAGGCTCCTCCTCCGAATGAAATCCAATGGGATCCAGAGAGACCATGTCTTCATCCATAGGGTCCCAAGTACCGGGGTCGATCGAAATTTCGATTCTTTCTGAACTACCCATTTTCAAATGGTATCCACACTGTTCACAAATATTCATTTTTGATTTCAAAAATTTCTTATAATTTAATCCATAACAATTTTCGCATTGAACCCACAAATGCCTGTATTTTTGAGTTGCATCGAGATCACTAGGCCTTTCTCTTAGAGTTAAATCGCTACTCTTCGCGCGGGTTCGTATACTGGACCCCCCACCTTCACTACTAGTTTTACGTTTATCAAAAACGCACCTAGAAATGTAACCGTCACTACTATCACTTACAATGGACGTATCAATACAGATTTGAGACTGAAGATAACTGTCAATGCAACTAGTAATGTGATTATTCCAACTAGATTGAGTATCGTAAATGGAACGATTGTATAAGGAATCTTCATTCGTAGATTCATTATTCATATAACTAGAATTGCGATAACTAGAAAAAGAACTTTCTAGTTCACTCAGAAAAGAATGATCGCTGTCAATCTCAAAAATTTTATTTTCTATATCAAAATAGATAGAATAA